TTTTATAATTTTCCTTTTCTTGTGACGAAGACTGGGAAGACGAATAATCCCTCCCAGAATTATCTGTTCCCCGCATTTATTCGTTCTATTCCCCGCTTACTTATGTCTAGTATCTAGTCGAATTTCATTCTATGAGAAAAAACTATTGATGCATTTTATTTTTGCTCTTCGGCCTGTACATAACATACCATTACTAGTAATGGGATACAAGTAATTCCCGACATCGCGCAGAAAAACAGTATAAACAAAGCAAACAAAAGGCTTTTCATGATTTTTTTGATCATACATAATTGCATAGCTCAACAAGAATTTGGCTCTTTTTACCAACTTGCTGTTGAGGAATCCATAGATCTAGAAATTCATTTCGGCCAATTGAACCTTCTCAAATTGTTTCTTTTTCAGAACCAAAAAGATTTGTGCCAGAATAACAGCTGCCAAGAAGAACAAAAGCCCTTGGACGCGTAATGGATCTTGAAGTACTACTTCTGCATCTCCCTGACCAAATCCACCCACATTGGGATTACTCGTTAATGGTTGATCAAGCTTGATGTATTCACCCTCTGAAACAAGAAGTTCTGGTCCTGGAGGTATAATATCAACCACTTGGTGCCCATCCGAGGCATCCGCTATGGTTATTTCATATCCCCCTTTTTCTTTACGTACTATTTTGCTTACTAGACCTGCTGCTGTAGCATTATATACTGTATTGTTACTCTTGCTCCCATCAGGATAAATCTGACCCCTCCCCCTGTTCCCACCTACATATATGGGATATTTTAAATAGTGAACCTCTTTCTTCGTAGCAGGATCTGGGGAAAGAATGGGAAAGACAATTTCATTATATTTCTGACCAGGAACAGGACCTATCACAAGAATATTTCTTTTAGAGGGGCGATAATTCTGAAAAGACAGATTACCCATCTTTTCTTTCATCTCGGGAGAAATACGATCAGGGGGAGCTAATTCGAATCCCTCGGGTAAAATAAGAACAGCCCCCACATTCAAACCCCCCCTCTTACCATTAGCAAGAACTTGTTTCAGTTGCATATCATAAGGGATTCTAACAACTGCTTCAAATACAGTATCGGGAAGCACAGCTTGTGGAACCTCAATATCCACGGGCTTATTAGCCAAATGGCAATTGGCACATACAATACGCCCAGTGGCTTCTCGTGGATTTTCATAACCCTGCTGCGCAAAAATGGGATATGCATTTGAAATGGAGGTCCGAGTTATTACATATATCATGATCAATACGGAAATTGCTCGAGTCATCTGTTCCTTTACCCAAGAAAAGGTGTTTCTATTTTGCATGGTCCAATCATTGATCCCGGAAATTTCTACAATAAATTAGGTAGGTAGCTAGTATAGTTCCCTATCCACAATTCTGTCATTGTACTGGAATATAGGATGGACGGGTGGAAGTATAAAGAATGGTTAAGGGTTTGAATGATTTGTTTATGTATGAAGTGACATTATGATTTGATTGATATGAGATGAAATGAGTTCTTCATTCATTCATTGAATGATAAATCACTACAAGTGAAGGAGATACACGATTTAAAAAATGGAAGATCCAATATTTCAAAATTGTATCTATAATGACTGGAAAAGTGGAAACGAGACCGGATATAACTTGCTCATTATGAGCAAATCCAAAATCTTTGTAGACCAAACCAATCATTAGTTCCCAACCATGAGGCGAGTGGAATCCAATACACAAATCAGTTAATAAAAGAATAGAAAAAGCTTTTATTGTGTCGCTTAAGTTATAGAAGAATTCCTGAACCCAAGAATTAAGAATGACAAGTTCTTCATTACCCAGAATAGAATAAGCACTTAGAATAGTGAAACAGATTATATTTGTTGAGAAATGCAAAATGATATGGATATGATCTTGATTGTGCATTCTGACCAATTGTATCGTTTCTTTGTAGATTCCTATACGAATCTTTTGTATATGTGTCTCCGAATACTCCTTTATCAGTTCGTCCAACAGGAACAGTTCTTCTAATTCTATAAATCTTTCTAGAACCTTCTTCTCTTGAATATCATTCAAAAAGGTTTCGGATTGCCTGGTATTCCACCAATTAATAACCCAAGATTCAAGACTTTTATTAAATGAGAGAGAGATCCCCCAGGGCAGAAATACTATAGATGCAAGATATGGGAAGGGAGTCAATGCTTTCCTTTTTGGCACTTTCAATCTATGAATTGTTAATGAACCTGCTTGATTCGTCGACTCTGTCTGATATTTCTATGAAGTACAAGTTCTATAACAAGGTATGGAACCTATTGATCTCTATTTCCCATTGTGTAATTGTTTAGTCCTTGGCTCTAGAAAGAATATAGAATAAGGGTCTATTTCGAATGAAGAGATAATGAAATATTGTTTCCAGCTATCTCAATTGGTCAAATTCGGACCAATTACATCTTCATTTGTTGCATTCAACGAATGCCCGAAAGAACCACTTGAAGTAACAAACATGAATATTATTCGTATTTCGAGACGGAAGAGCTCCCCTTGGCTCAATCAATTATTTCGAAATGTTTCACTGATTACCCACAGCCCAGGAGAGGGAATATCTCTGAAAAATACGTATGATGAAATCCGAAATGAAATGACTGGTGAAACGGGAAATAAATTGGATGGTTATGAGAGATCCAATCATTTAGTCATCAAGGAACAAAAGAGAGGATAAAAAGAAAGAAAGATCAATTCACAAAAGAGAGAGAATTGACAAGATATGATCCATTTGTATCTAACGTATCCATTCGAAATATTGGGCCTCAAAATATGAATTAGGTACTTTGAAATATTCTGATATCTGTGATGAATACATACTTATTAGACTTGGTTTGTTACGAATATGAAAGAATTGAGTTGAGTTCCATACGCATGAAAAATCATTTTGGTGAGCAAAAATTGCTTCTTATTATGCTTGTTCCGTATACGTCCGCGCGCTCTATTCTATGGGCCGCAGCCTCCCCCATAAGGTTCCGGTTCCCTCCCCCATAAGGTTCCGGTTCCCTCCCTCATGCGGAGAAAGCATTCATTCCTCGCTCGATTCATTTCAAAATACTTCAATTGGTACGCGCAAGAAATAGGCCCATTCAGCAGCTTTTTGTTCAATTTCTAATGGACTTAAATTCTCATCAGTACGAGTCAAGGGAATGTCTCCCCGGCCTCTGATTTCCATATAAAGGACACGGCGAGGATAAAGACCCTCTTTAACTTCCATTCTGATCGACTGGATATCTCTCATACGGAATCGAAGGAAGATGCGTCGATTTATTCCAGGAAATCCCCAACGAAAAATGCACACTATTCCTTCTTTTCGATCGAATCTGTCATAACCACTACCTACATTCCACGAAATTGTGCACCACAAATAGGAGCTAATGAACAGACCTGCGATACCATAGAAACACATCACGATACCTTGTGGAAAAAAAAGGATTTGCTGAGACGGGAATAAGGATATCAGATTCCGACCAAGATAACTAGAAATTCCAACCAATAAGAAGCCTATTGACCCTAAAAAAAGGATACATGCCCAGCAGAAATTACTTGTTTTTCGAGAACCTGTTATCAGTTCTATCCATATACGTTCTGATCGCCAGTTCATACTAGATCCAGTTGCATTCTATTGGAATTGAGAGAATAACCCAAATCCGTTTGACTTTTTTGCTCCCAAAGTCACTCTCATCAACTAGCACTGTAAACCATCAGGAGTAATTCATCGAATTGGTTAGATATAAAATAAAAAAGATCCCCTTCATATGATCCCACTATGTCTGGATCTATATACATATATATACATACTTTGATTTTTGATTCCAGATATCCGATCTATTTGAAAACAGCTATATCCGCATACACATGCATTTATCCATATATCTTGTATCCACATGCATAACAGCCCCTTCATTTGTGTTCGGAGGCAGCCATACCATATCATATGTCGTACCATTTCCACTAAATGGATATCCGTATTACGATCCAAGGTTTGAAAGAAATTGATGAGATTGGGTTCCATCAGATCTAGACAATCTTGTTTTTTTGAACATGAAGAGATAAAGAAGCCATTGCAATTGCCGGAAATAATAGGCCTACTAAAGGCACAAAAATAGAGGGTAAGTTAAGATCTGTCATAGAATGGGTGCCTCAATTTAATATTTCTACCTGTTATAAAGATATCTATGATAAGTATATATCTATGATAAGTATATCTATTATAAGTATATTATAAGTGCAAGGAATGTAGAACTAAATGAGTGTACCTATTCATCTTTCTCCACGAACTAGATGTATGATAATACACTTTATTATTCTTGTTCCCCCGCCCCTATCTTCTAAGAAAGAGTTTCTTACGAGTTCCTGAAAGATTCGTTAGAATTCGATCCAACAGAGATTCATAGTCAAAAATAGAAGGCTCTCGGGAGGTATAGGTATAGAAATATGCAAGACTTCTATCTGTTAATTATAACATGGAAGGATAAAAAATCTGGAGACAAGGACCGCTACAAATAAATAACTAAACCTATCGCTCTACTTTTATTTGTATTTGTTTATTTAATTCAAGGGAAAGAACCCGTGGAGCTGAAATAACTCACTTGGAACACCTTTTAAAGGATTACGTGGTACGATTAGATCCAATAAGCCCTTATGGAATAAATACTCAGACGATTGAAAATCGTCGGGTACTGTCATCTTCAATGTTTGTTCAATTACTCTTTTACCCGCAAACGCAATGTGGGCATTGGGTTCGGCAATAATGATATCTCCCAACATACCAAAGCTGGCTGTCACTCCACCGGTTGTAGGAGAGGTAAGGATTGATACATAGAATAACTTTTTATTTGATTGATAATTATATTGATAATTATATAAAGCGGAAGATACTTTAGCCATTTGCATCAAGCTCAAACTTCCTTCTTGCATGCGTGCTCCTCCAGAAGCACACACCACAATAACTGGGAGAGATCTAGTAGTAGCA